TAATATACTGATTTAGTATGGAGTGGATGCCTTGGAAGAAAAAAGTAGGCGCGAACAATCGCGATAGTGTCGGCACGAGGAAAGCCTGTGACGCCGACCAACCTAATATGGGAAACCGGGGCTATAAAGCCCGCTGCTTAGGCAGTAACAAGGGGAAGTGAAACATCTCAGTACCCTGTAGACCAAATCAACCGAGATATCGTCAGTAGTGGTGAGCGAAAGCGATAAAAAGGCATAAACGATAATAGTTTTAAGAAAATGAAATGCTATTTTAATTATTACTTGTTTCTGACATTTAATAATTAAATTGTCTACCGTAGAAGGTGTTAGTCCTGTAATTTTCTTTATTTTCGTGAAAGTAAGACGAGGCAAGTTTACCTCGTCTGAGTATTGGGGGACCACCCTCAAAGCCTAGAGTTATTTTTCTTACCGATAGTGAACAAGTACCGTGAGGGAAAGGTGAAAAAGAAGTTGCGACAGTGCAAAGATCCTGAAACTCCATATTTGAGTCGAAGCTTTTTAAAAGCAACGGCATACCTTTTGTATAATGGGCAAGTGAATCTTAATAATGGGCGAGCTTAAGCTGATATAAGTGTAGGCGAAGAGAAATCGAGTCCTGTGTGGCGACACAAAGTCCTTTGTTAAGTACCCGAAACCGGCTGATCTAAACTTGAGCAGGCTGATATTGTAGTGGCAACATTCTTTGGAGGGCCGAACCCGTGTATGTGGCAAAATACTGGGATGACTTGAGTTTAGGGGTGAAAGGCCAATCAAAGTCGGTGATAGCTGGATTTCTGCGAAATCTATTGAAGTAGAGCGTCCTAAATAGAGAATCTGGGGTAGAGCACTGTGCAAGCAAGGGGGAGATCTTCTCTTACTGAACTTTGGCAAACTCCGAATACGGATTTCTACATTTAGGGCAGACAGAGTATGTATGCTAAGATTCATACTCAAGAGGGAAACAGCCCAGACTGTAGGCTAAGGTCCATAAAATAGTTTCAGTGGTAAAGGTGATACCCGCTCTGAGACCGTCAGGAGGTAGGCTTGGAAGCAGCCATCCTTTTAAGACAGCGTAACAGCTCACTGACCTAGAGTGGGAGTCCCGCCAATTCTGAGGGCTTAAAACTATTACCGAAGCCTCAGACAAGAGACTATGGTTTGTTTTACAAACTGTGTGTATTTTGTGGTAGCAGAACTTTCCGTAGGTCGTTGAAGTTTTAGTGCAAGCTAAAATGCAGATATCGGAAGAGAGAATACTTGCATGAGTAGCATAAAACAATGAAATAAAAGCATTGTGGCCGTAAGTCCAAGGTTTTCGATCTTAAGTAAAACTGGGTCGTGAGAGACTAAAATCTCAATATAAAACGGTCCCTAAGCTGTCAAGCCAAAGCTTGAAGCAATGGGTAAGATTAAACTGTTAAAAGTTGCTGACGAAAGATTCACCTTATTTTTGAATTTGTCAAAGGTAAGTTATTCTTTCCAAGAAAAAGGCACTTTATTAATACCGTACCTTAAACCGCCTCAGGTGGACGGGTGGAGAACACTAAGGCCTTGAGATAACCCTGTTGAAGGAACTCGGCAAAATGACTCTGTAACTTCGGAATAAGGAGTAAAGACATGTGGCGCAAGCCTTTGTCTTTGGCACAAAATCGGGGGTGGCGACTGTTTATTAAAAACACAGGTCTCTGCTAACTCGCAAGAGGATGTATAGGGACTGACACCTGCCCGGTGCCGGTAGGTGAAGCCTTGATGTTTACGCATTGAGGTCAAACCCCGGTAAACGGCGGCTGTAACTATGACGGTCCTAAGGTAGCGAAATTCCTTGTCGGGTAAGTTCCGACCCGCATGAATGGTGTAACGACTTCCCCGCTGTCTCCAACAGGGACTCAGTGAAATTACATAGGTCGTGAAGATGCGACCATCCCACAGCTGGACGGAAAGACCCCGTGCACCTTTACTATAAGCAATTATTGTAAGTCAAAGACTCTAGTGTAGAATAGGTGGGAGCTTAAGACTCTTTCTCGTCAGAGATTGACGAGGCAACAGTGAAATACCACCCCGAGATCTGTTGGTTTACTAACTACGGGACAGTGGTTGCTGGGTAGTTTGACTGGGGCGGTCGCCTCCTAAAGAGTAACGGAGGCATACAAAGGTAGGCTCATCTCCTTTAAAGGGGAATCGAGCATAATGGTAAAAGCCTGCTTGACTGTAAGAAAGACATTTCGATCAGAGACGTAAGTCGGTCATAGTGATCCGGTGGTTCTTCGTGGAAAGGCCATCGCGCAATGGATAAAAGGTACGCCGGGGATAACAGGCTAATGATCCTCTAGAGCCCCTATCGACGGGTTCGTTTGGCACCTCGATGTCGACTCATCACATCCTGGAGCTGGAAAAGGTTCCAAGGGTTCGGCTGTTCGCCGACGAAAGTGGTACGTGAGTTGGGTTTAGAACGTCGTGAGACAGTTTGGTCCCTATCTTCTGTGGGTGTTTGAAAATTCAGAGGACTAGACCCCAGTACGAGAGGACCGGGAAAACTCGATCCCTTGTGTTCCGGTTGTTTCCTAAGGGGCAGCGCCGGGTAGCTACATCGAGAAGAGATAATCGACCATTAGGCGAGAAACTCACCTCAAGTAAAGTTTTCTTATGGGGGTGGAAGATTACCACTTTGATAGGCGGGGGGTGTAAGAGCTGCAAAGTTTTCAGCTGACCCGTACTAATCCCTAAAAATATAGCGTTGTATATTAATTTTTTTTGGGGTGTATAACTCAGTTGGTTAGAGTAGTGGACTTTTAATCCGAGGGTCTTGGGTTCAAATCCCAATACGCCCACTTGCAGCGGGGTTAAAGGTGCGCTAGGGGGTACATTGCTGGTCAATCATTTTTAATGTTTACTAGTAAAGTACCCCCTAACGTATCCTAACAATATGCCCTTAATCCTCTTATAAATAGAATCATTAATTATGGACACAAATAGAAAGGGTGTCATACACTTTTCTATTAGATCCCTATATCAAAGAATAAATAGTTCTGGGGATATAACTCAGTTGGTAGAGTGTGTGCTTTGCAAGCATGAAGTCAAGAGTTCGAATCTCTTTATCTCCTGTCCTATAAAAGTTATATTTCTTGGGTAGATAGTAATCTTCCCCCCCGGGGGGGGGGTACATAAAACTTTAAGCATTTTATTATGCTGGATTGTTAATGTGCCCCCAACGCAATCCTAACAATATGCCCTTAATGGTTACTTATCGACGGGATATTTTCAGTCTTGTCTTAGCTGTCTTTCTTTTTTCATTTAAATGTTTACGTTATATTTTTGGGAGCATAACTTAGTGGTAGAGTGTGTGCCTTACAAGCACGAAGTCGGGAGTTCGATCCTCTCTGCCCCCACATGTGAAGCTGGTGTCTTTTTAAGGGCTAGCCTTTTTTAAGTACCCCGTTGTTGTTTTTCTTTTTACCCTTCAAAAATATGTTAGTTCAAGCTGCTAAACTTTTGGGTGCTGGTCTCGCTACTATTGGTTTAGCTGGAGCAGGTGTGGGTATTGGAACCGTTTTTGGTGCTCTTGTTTTAGGTACCGCGCGTAATCCTTCTCTGAAAGACGAGTTATTCAGAATCGCTATTTTAGGTTTCGCTTTAACTGAAGCGATTGCTCTATTTGCTTTGATGATGGCTTTCTTAATTTTATTCGCCCTGTAATTTAATTATCCAGAAGCTAATTAAAAATACTATTCTAGAGAAGTTAAAAAGGCGGCGTAGTTCAGTGGTTAGAATGTTGGAATCATATCCCAAGTGTCAGGGGTTCAAATCCCTTCTCCGTCATACTAGTTGTAAAAACTTGTGATAAATTTAATTTATAAATAGGTTTCCAGGGTCGAGCTAAATAATGAAATAAAACTTTATATATCAGGGTTTATTTGCTTTGCGACTTTGGTGGAATTGGTAGACACGTCAGACTTAAAATCTGTTTCTATTTAAGAGTATCGGTTCAAGTCCGATAAGTCGCAAATCGGCGAGCGTAACTCAGTTGGTTAGAGTGTCAGGTTGTGGCTCTGGAAGACGGGGGTTCAAATCCCCTCGCCCGCCTTGGCTAGATAGTATAAAGGTTTAATGCGGTGGGTTGCAAACCCGTAAATGAGGGTTCAAGTCCCTCTCCGGCCTTCTTCAATAGCTCAGTTGGTAGAGCATGTGGCTGTTAACCATAAAGTCGTTGGTTCAAGTCCGACTTGGGGAGATAATAAAAGATGCATTTTATTATTCTTTTATTTGTTTGAGTAGCTCAGTTGGTAGAGTGAAGGACTGAAAATCCTTAGGTCGTCGGTTCAAGCCCGACCCCAAACATAGGCAATGCTCGCAAAGATAATTAATAGATTACGTAATGGGTACTTGGTATATCATCTTGGAGTCTCTTTTAAAGATGTTCGTTTTTGCACTAAGGTTTTAGATATCTTATGGAAAGAAAGGTTAATCAAAGGTTATACTAAGACGAATGAGGGCGTTATTACAGTTTTTCTAAGGTACGATGAAGGATTACCAATTTGTACTCGTTTAGTTGTTTTATCTAGACCTCGCGATCGTCTTTATCTTTCCCTCCTAGATCTTTCTCGCGTTTCAAAGGATTTCGGAGTCTTAATCTTATCTACACCAAAAGGGATTATGACGTCCCAAGAAGCCGTGCGTAAAGGTGAGGGGGGTGAAATCCTAGCATACGTTGGATGACACTACCAGTATTTCGATTACCTATAGGAGTTTCGTGTTCAAGTAATAAAGGTAAAGTTCGAGTCTCTGGTTGTTGTGGTATGGTTACGTTTGATTCAATTAGCAATCTTTATCGTAAAGGTAATATGGTTATTTTTTTACCTTATTTGACACCTTATGAAAGTTCTATCTTTAAGCAAGCTATCTACGGAGTCGTTTTGGGTTATACTATAGAGTTGAGATTAAAAGGTATTGGTTATCGGGTGCGCGAAGAAGATAATAAACTTATTTTCTCGTTAGGTTATAGTCGTCCAGTACTCCTCAACATTCCTAAAGATGTTGAAGTTAAATTTAGTAAGCGAACTTTTTCTTTAATGTCTGCTAATTACGGCGTTTTACAAAATTTTGCGACAACAATAAGGCGCTATCGCTTTCCTGACTCTTATAAAGGGGCCGGTGTTCTTTATGAGAATGAAATAATAGTGTGTAAGGAAGGTAAAAAAACTTAATGCTTAGAACAGAATATTCGCATCTTCTCTCTTTTTTTATTCGCTCTTCTGGTTATTTAGTCCCGCGTCCGTTAAACGGCGATGTTCAAGTGTCTAAAACAATGCACCCCTATCTTTTAGGGAAACGTCACAGTAACTACTTTTATAATTTAGAAAAAAGTTTATACGGTATTCGTGCTACTCTAGAGGTCCTAACAAAGATAATAGGCAGCGATGGTAAAATACTGCTTGTTAGTGATTCTCCGCTCTTTAAATTCTGTTCTTCTCAGGATTCGGGCATTAGTTACATGAAATGGAAAAGAAATTATCTCTCTAAGTCTAAAAAGGCTGATCTTGTTCTTTTAAATGATATAGAAAAAGAAAATTTAGTGGAGGCACACAGAAAATGTTTGTTGTTAGTAGGGGTTGGAAGCCCTACAATGAGTCAGATAGCTTACCCTTTTAATCTTAACGTAGAGTCTCTTTTGCTTTCTGGTTGGTTTTTTAGTGCTATCTATACTACGTGTGCTAGGGGTCGTAGAATGAAGTCAAGTTCTGGTATTATTAAACCATTTTCAAGTCTTTTAGGGGGGGGTTCCTCTAAGAAAGTCTCAAAGGAGGCTAAAATTAATGTTAAACCTTTTCTTAAATCTAAAGGAAAATCATCATTTGAAGCATGAGGTTTAAAAATCGATATAATTCATGTTTATGGTCTAGAACAGATATATGGGGGGATCTTTTAGGTAAAGAAAATACGTTTCTTCGACCTAAATGGGACAGTATGATGGGTATATTACGTAGTCGTAGGCGTCGACATCGTCCTTTGGTTAACGTCAATCGTTATCGACATCCTATCTGCCAGGATTATAGGTTTTTGAAACCTCGTTCCCGAGCAAATCAAATATTTAAATATAATAGAAGAGGTTATAGAAATACCTTATCCATTTTATTTTGTCTTAGGCGATTCTACGGGGATTTAAATCACACAGCCTTTAAAAAGTTTTGTCGCCCTTTCTTTGCTTTAAAGGATCCTTCTCAACATTTGCTTGGGGCTTTAGAAGGTCGTTTAGATATTACTTTATATCGTTTAGGCTTTTTCCATTCTATCTATTATAGTCGTCAAGCAATCCTTCATAACAAAGTACTAGTTAATGGTAAAAGAATGGCACATGGGGGCTTTGTCCTTGGTAAAGGGGATTATGTAGAATTTTGTCCCTCGGAACGACCCGCGATTCAAGCCCGTCTTTTAGCGCGGTATAAACGTTTTAGATCTTTTGTTGTTTTAATGGAGCGTTCGCGTTTACCTTTTCGGTTAAGGTGGGAACTTCAGCTTCAACCGACACCTAAATGGATTCAAACCGATTATTCTAACTTAAGCTTTATGCTTTCGGCAGCTGTTTGTGTACCGGTAATTTACCCTTTTAGGGTAGATATCGATGAGGCCCTTTGGGCGTCTAAATATGGATTTTTATGAGAACAAATAAAACTATCTTACCTTATCTCTACTATGGTAGAGTCATAAAAAATTTTAGATTTTTTCCCTTCTTTCGAGAGGGCTTACTAAGACTGATATTACAGTCTACACCAATTCTAACGAAACAATGCTCAAGAAAATAAAGGAAATATTAGAGGACTTTTATTGGGAGCATGAAGAGTTTTTTTATAACGCGGAAGAACGTTGGTTTTTCTTCTATAAGCATTGTATTCGTAAAATTAACGAAATACATTCTCTAGAGGATCTTTGGAATATGTTGTTTGTTCCTTTCTTACACGGGATTGCACCCGTGGTTTTGTACGCGGTTATTGTTTATTTTTTTTGTTTAGATAGAGAATCTCAACGTTCTGTATCAAGATATTATAGGAGGTTTGAGAAAAAGACTGTGGTCGGTATCATTTTAGGTTTCTCTCTTCTTCTTTGCTCATCTACTTTCTTGTGGGAGGAGTTTATTCTTGCTGGTAATCGAGTTGGGGCAGGAGTTTTCGTATACATTTGTTATTTGTGGTTATTCGAAAAGGTATCTTCTATTTTTAAATATTTTAGATCGAAGTATAAAAAAAGATCAAATGACAAAAAAGATTAAATCCTTTAAAAGAGGTAATGTATTTTATTTTTTAGGGTATGAACACTTAATACTTCTATAACTTAAAATAGCTGATATCTTATTTTTGTCTTGGATACTATTAATATTATTTTTTAAGGCTTCTTATAGGTTAAAAGTTAAATTGGTTAATAAATCTTAATTACCTATATAACAACTTTTATTTAATCAGCTCCTGCTAATATTTGCTTTTCTATATTTAAAGCAGCGGGAACGTAAATATAAAGTATTATACTCCCTTACTCGGTCTCTAAATCATCCTAATCTATTATGTGGCTCACTTTCTTAACTATCTTTTTAAATCTTATTGATCTAGTTTTACCTTTGTTGATTGCAGTTGCTTATTTTACCCTCATGGAGCGTAAGTTGATGGCGGGTATTCAAAGGAGACGTGGTCCTAACGTTATTGGGTATATGGGATTACTTCAGCCTTTAGCTGATGGTCTTAAACTTTTTATTAAAGAAACGGTTTTACCCACAAACGCAAATACTGTTCTTTTTGTTTTAGCCCCACTTTGTACTTTTATTTTAAGCCTGGTTAGCTGGGCAGTTATTCCTTTTAGTTTTGGTGGTGTTATTGCCGATTCTCAACTAGGTGTTTTATATTTTTTATCTGTATCTTCTTTAGGTGTATACGGGGTGTTAATATCGGGTTGGTCAAGTAATTCCAAATATGCCTTCTTGGGGGCTTTACGTTCTGCAGCTCAAATGGTTTCTTATGAAATCTCAATGGGTATTAGTTTACTTAATGTTTGTTTGTGTTTAGGTACCTTAAACTTGACAGAAATAGTAATAGCTCAGCTAGATGTCTGGTTACTTTTTCCTTTGTTGCCTGTAGGTATAATGTTTTTTATCGGTTGCTTAGCAGAAACTAATCGTCATCCTTTTGATTTACCGGAGGCAGAAGCGGAGTTAGTATCTGGCTATAACGTAGAGTATTCAGCTATGGGGTTTGCTCTTTTCTTTTTAGGGGAGTACGCTAATATGCTGGCAATGGGGGCGCTTACATCTATTTGTTTTTTAGGGGGTTGGCTTTCCCCCTTTGGCACGGGGATCACTTCAAGTGTTATCTGGTTTGGATTAAAAATTTGTTTCTTTGTTATACTCTTTATTGTTATGCGTGCCATTTTGCCTCGATATCGTTATGACCAATTAATGAAATTAGGTTGGAAGTGTTTTCTACCACTCTCTCTGGCATTGTTTTTTCTTTCCGTTGGTATCCTTGTAGGGTTTGACTGGTTGCCTAATTAATAACTGGTTATGATACTCTTTGTGAAGAACCCAAAAAGATGTTTGTACTTCATAAAGAATAATTAGAGGTGTTCCTACTAAAATTTGGCTCATAATATCTGGAGGCGTTAATAAAGCTCCTATTGAAAATCCAATGAGATAGAAAATGCGTCTGTATTTTACCCAAATGTGGCGTTGGGTCAGGGCCTGTAACTGGTTTAACAGAACAAGACAAGGGAAAATAAAAGATAATACATGACTTAGTTGTTGTAATTGCTCTAAATAATCAGCTAGCTTAGGCTCGAAAGTTAAATCAATTGGGGTAAAATTTTGTGAGTAAGTAGAAAAAATTCTCCAAAAAACGTTTATGGTAGCGGGCAGTATATATGTATACAAACTTATATAAAAAAATATAGAAGCTAACAAGATATTAAAGCTTTTCTTTGCTTCATAAGAATATAAGCCTGGGCGTAAAAATAGATACATTTGTACTATAGCTATTCCTATACCAAAACCAAGAGATAATATGGTACAAAGTTTTATATAAGTTAAGAATATCTCAGTTAATCCTGTAGTTACGAAATAAGACAAGCCAACGGGTAAAAAAGCGAAAATTAAACTTTGCTTATAGGTATAACTGGTAAAAAAAAGAAGAGCTGTTCCAAAAGCTGCGTAAGCCATTCGGTAATTTAGTTCTTCTAGGTAGTAGATGGAGTGTTGTAGTTTTTTCATTGGTAGGTCTTGTGAAGCTTACTCTTTAGTTATTGTAGGCAGGAAAGATAGTTCAATCGGGTAGAACTTTGGTCTCCAAAGCCGAGTGTTGGGGGTTCAAATCCCTCTCTTTCTGTGATTGGAATATCGTTTTACCTGTGTTCTTCTGAATAGTAGTTCTTATGCGAGTAAGTTTTTTACAGCTTTTATTTTTATTTTGCCTTGGTCTTCTTTTTTTTGCTGATTTCCCCCAGCTCGCCAAGTTAGTTAAACAAAAAATTAAATTTTTTAATAAGAGGGAGAGTTGACTCTATTAGCTTTAAAAAAGGTTCGATTTTGTACGGTTCGTAGTTTAATTGGTAAAACATAGTTCTCATGAAGCTAACCATGTAGGTTCAAGTCCTGCCGAACTGATCCCCGTATACGGGGATCAGTGGAGTCTAGCCAAGTTGGTAAGGCGCCCGTTTTTGGTACGGGGACCGGAGGTTCGAGTCCTTCGACTCCAAAGGCCAAGGTGGTGGAATTGGTATACACGCTGGGTTTAGGTTCCAGTCCCTAACGGGATAGGGGTTCAACTCCCCTCCTTGGTAATGTCTAGACCTAATATTAATCGATGGTTCAATAAGAGTCGGGGTAAAAAGCTAACTAAATCCAAAAGCGTGGGTCTTCGGGGTTGTCCCCAAAAAAGAGGCGTTTGCTTAAAAGTATTTATTTGTTCGCCTAAAAAACCTAACTCAGCTCGTCGTAAAGTTGTTAAAGTTCGTTTATCAAATAAAGTTAGGCTTACGGCCTATATTCCGGGACAGGTACACAGGTTGCAAGAACACTCACAAGTTTTAGTTCGAGGTGGGCGAGTACCCGATTTACCGGGCGTCAAGTATCGTTTAGTTCGTAATAAACTTGATTTGGAGGGTTTGCCGGGTAGAAAGACCTCACGTTCCAAATATGGTACTAAAAAAGTAGATCTAGGATGTTAAGTAAAAAGCTAAATAAAGGGTTTTCAAAAAGTGTAATAAAAAAGGGTGACACTTTTAAAGTTCACCCAAAGGATAATGTAAAAAAAAAAATGTCTTTTAATTCTTTAGGTACCAAGAGTGATCCTTTAGTAAAAAAAACAATTAATCTTTTAATGCGAAACGGTAAACGGTCAAAGGCAGAAAATGTCTTAAACAAGGTTTTAGAGACTTTGGATAAAGATTATCCGGGCCGGGCTATGCATATCTTTTATTTGGGTATTCTCGCAGTTAGGCAAGATATAGGCGTTCGTCTTAAACCTAAACCTAAAAAGCGTCGTACGAGGCAGTCTTTTAACGTATATCTTCCTCGTTTGATCTCTCCTACTAGCGGCCTGAATATCGGTATACGATCCTTATTGAAATCCAGTAGAGAACGTTCTCCGTCAACCCCATTTTGGGAAAACTTAAGCATTGAATTGCTTCAGGCTTCTCAAAACAAGGGCAAGGTTGTTGAGAAAAGGTATAGTTTAAACAATTTAGCTGTATCTAATAAGCGTAGGGTGCACTTTGGCATTCGTAATCGATAATCCAATACAAAATTTTAATCATGGACTTCATCTCTTTCTTTTTTGTCGCAGTTATGCTTTTTGTTATAGGTGTTGGGGGGGTTATTTTAAATAGAACAAATATTGTTGTCGTTCTAATGTCTTTAGAACTAGCTCTACTATCTGTAAGTTTAAATTTCCTTATTTTTTCTGTTTGTTTAGGCGACCTAATGGGTCAAATCTTTGCTATTTTCATTCTTATAATTGCAGCGTGTGAAACCTCTGTGGGTTTAGCTATTATTTTAGTCTATTTTCGGGTTCGGGGCAGTATTCGTATTGACCAGGCCTCTTTGCTTAAATCTTAACAAATGGGCTTCCATGGTGAAATTGGTAGACACGGTAGATTCAAAATCTTTTGTCTTTTGACGTGCTGGTTCGAATCCGGCTGGAAGCAATAAGTATGATTCGAGCTCAAACTCTTCTTAAAGTTGTAGATAACTCCGGTGCTAAATTGGTTAAATGTGTAAAAGTAAAAAATAAAGGTGGTCAGGCTTACGCTAATATTGGAGATATTATTCTGGTTTCAGTTCAGACTTTGCGTCCTCGTTATGGTAGACGTGTTAGACTAAAGATGAATAAATCAGAGGTTCATCATGCTGTTGTGGTTCAAACACGACGTATTTATCGTAATAAAGCTAATGTGGGTCTTAGCTTCAATTCTAACTCCGTGGCTCTTATAAGCCCCCAACAGAAGCCCCTAGGTACTAGAATATCTGCAGTATTGCCCTCGAGGCTTAGGGGTTTAAAATGGGCGAAATTAGCTGCTATGGCTAAAAAAATCATTTAATAGTTGTCTCATGCATCCTTTTCAAAAACACTTTCATAATGTTGTCCAAAGAGACCTTATTTTGAGCGAAAATTTATTAACAGCATCTATGCTACCCGGACCTAAAAAAATTGCACTTTGCTTAGGCGGGGAAAGCTCGGATGAGAATTTTGTTATCTCTTGCCTTTCTGCTTTGAACATAATTACGGGTCAAAAGCCCTATTTGACCCAACAACAGCCGACCCAGCAAAGAAATACTAGCCCTAGAGAGGGCGTTGGCGGTAAAGTTACACTTAGAGGACCTAATATGTATCTTTTTTGGTATAAACTCTTGTTTCATGTCTTACCTCGAATAAGACAATTTGAGGGTTTAAAAGAACCGGCGCATGATAATATATATTGTTTTCTTTTGAAGGATATGTTTTCTTTTGAAGAATTAGTGCCTTTGTTTCCTTATTTTGAAGAGCTGAGATCTCTTCAGTGTCAATTTCACTTTACCACAAAAAAAAAAGCTGAGGCTGTCATATTGGGGCACAGCCTACAGCTTTGTTTCCTTTCTAGTGAAAAAGAGGAAAAGCGAAAGTAACTCAATGGTAGAGTGTAAGCTTGCCAAGCTTAAAGCTGAGGGTTCGAATCCCTTTTTTCGCTTTATTTTTAAACGTAGAGATTCTTTATTATCTTTTTATTTTTGAGCTTTTAGATATAAGAAGACTTAAAGCCTTTTTATTTAGGTTTGCTGTTTGATTATCCTCCAAAAATTTAATGGAGTACCATTTGTTGTCTATACATATACCTAAACAATCTAGTTGTTGGGCTATTTCGGCCACGTTAGCTTGGAGATCTTCTAAGGTGTCGTAAATAACCATAATATTGGGGCAACCAGTACCCAGTTTTGGGGGCATTAGATAAAGAGGAACAGAGTAAAGTTTCGCGTTTTGTATAGATAAACGGATTTTAGCTACTTTTGAAGCCTTTAAATTGCTGCCATTAAAGAGGGCAAAAGTTCGTTGATTAGGGAGAAAAAATCTTTTTTTACGTAATTGTCTTTTTCTTGGGGTGAACATAAATTAAAGTTGATAAATTTTTAGTCTAAGTGGTAATTTGTTAGCCCCAGACTTTAAAGCTGGAATACCTTGCTCAGGATCAATACCGTAGAGCAAAAAGACGGTTCTACCCGAAGATAATGCAGCAATCCAATGATCTACTTTCCCTTTACCTTTTCCCATACGAGCAGCAGATGCTTTTTTTGTGATAGGTATATCCGGGAATACGTGGATTTCAAGTTTACCTTCTCGTTTAACTTTCCGTCTAATAGTTTGGCGTGCTGCTTCTAGCTGTCGGCTATTTAAAAATCCTGACTCTGTAGCAACTAAGGCGAAACATGTTTTGTCTCCTAAATCGTGTGTTCGGGTAGAGTTTTGGGGCAATCTCCTAGGTTTAAAATATTTGCGGTATTTTGTTTTTTTAGGTTGTGTTAGCATATATATTTAGTTGTAGATCCAAACTTTGATTCCTACGCTTCCATATCCAGTTTGTGTTTGTGTATACTCAGCTTGAATAGGTTTGCTGATTTGGCTAGTAGGCATACGTCCCATCTGATATTTCCAAACACGACTTCGTCCTTTAGCTTTGTGGGTGAATCTACCTTTAATTTGTATTTTTAATCCTTGAATTTCTTTATAGTCTTGCATGGCTTTTAAGCCTTGCTTTAGGTAACTTAAAAATTGGTAATGCCTTTTTCTTCTTTGACGAGAACATATATTTTGTTTTAAAAATCTAGATAAACTTAAGGCACTTGCTTTTTTTTTCACAATTAGATGAATGAGCTGTAGCCCATATCTGGCGTAGTCATATTTTACGCTATTAAAAGGTTTAGCAAAATAAGCCATTTGTCTTCGAACAGGCTTGGGTACTGATCTGGTGTAAGTTTTTAATCTATTTATTTTGAGCGTAACTGTTTTCGTGCCTGTAAATTTTTGAATTAGTTCCACAGCATTTTGTAATCTACAGGCGACTATAGTCCAAGATTGTGGTTGTATTTTTTTTTTATTTTCTTTATACCGTCTTGACCTTAAACGACGTTTTGAACGAAAGTGTAAATGTAGTAGGTCAGCTTCTATTATAATTAGTCCCAGATGCCTACTTATTTGTATTTTGTTTAGATAATGTGTGGTTCCTAGACAACAAGATTCTACAAGATTTTGAATTGTTGATATTATGTAATAAAAGCGAGCTTCGTCCCAATGAGTCGCTCCTTGATGGGGGTTACTGATTGGGCGTAATATAATTGGATGAGCCTTTTGTGCCATTTATTTCTTATTTTTTTTTAGTACTACTTTTTTTTTTTTCGGTATAAAAGTTTTTCGTGTCATAACAAATTCGCCTAACTTATGCCCCACCATCTCAGGTTTAATTTTACGGCTTATCATTTCTTTACCGTTATATATATGTAATTTTAACCCTACGGCTGCTGGGTAAATCGTAGACCGTCTAGACCAAGTAGGTTTTTTCTCATGCATAGGGTGCAATCTTTTTAAAAGGCTTTTGTCTATAAAGGGTGTTTTCCAGCTAGATCTTGACATTAGGTTTTGGTTGTGTTCTGTATCGGCGAGTAGATGGTCCTTTAGTTGGTTTACCCCAAGGGGTAGCAGATGGCCGACCCCCAGAGGTTTTTCCTTCCCCACCACCGTGTGGGTGATCTATAGGATTCATAGCTACTCCTCGTACTGTAGGACGTCGTCCTAGCCAGCGAGATTGCCCAGCTTTTCTAAGTTTTGTAAAGCGTGATTCAGCGTTACTTACAATACCGTTAGTCGCCATAGTTCTTATGTCAAACCAACGATAATGCCCAGATTTAAGGCGAACTTTGGCTAAAGTTTTTGTTCTCTTTAAAATTTTCCCAAAGGCTCCAGGGGCCCGTAAAATTTTACCATCTTTCCCCGGAGATAGACTTAAATTGTAAATAAGACTTCCTGTAAGTATATGACCTAAAGCTTTGCTATGACCATTTTGCAAACCATTTCGTTTAGAATTTGATCTAATGACGTCTCCTTTTTGTATATCAGTTGGAGCTATTATGTAGTTGTGTTTGTTAGTATCTGGGTTAAATACCCTTGCTAAAAAAGCTGAACGGTTTGGATCATATTCTAACCCAACAACTATTCCTTGTGTTAATTTCCGTTTTAAATCTATCTTTCTATATAGTCTAGCATGTCCCCCCCCACGGTGCCAGGCTGTTATTCGGCCTTTATGGTTGCGCCCTGTGGAAGTATTCCAGTCTTTTGTTTGTGACTTTAAGGGTTGTGTAAGAAATATTTGTTTGTTTGTTTTCATAAATAAAATATACTAAAGTCCTAACTATGCCTTTTATTATCGGTACCTCTATTCCAGAAGACAAAGTTTTGGTGCAGTCTATAGCTCATATATACGGCATCGGTTTGTCTCAATCTAAAATTTTATGCAAAAAAGCCGGATTTGGTTCAGATTCTCGTGGTATTCACGTAACCTTTTCTAAAGGAAAAAATTTGGAGAATTTGGCGGAGGACACCCCTCTTGCTTTAGGTGCGGATCTTCGTCGTTTTCAAAATGATAAGATTCGTCGTTTATGTGTTCTATCAGCTTATAGAGGTGTTCGCCACCGTAAAGGTTTGCCTGTTAGAGGGCAGCGTACTCACACAAATGCTAAGAAAAGACCACTTTTAAAAATGAATGCAAAGTAAAAGGTTTGAAACTAGTCCTAAATTTAAAGGGGGCACAATAAGAATTAATAGTAAAAAAATAAAAAAAGGTATAGTTTTTGTGAAGTGTACAAAGCGAAACGTATTTTGTACGTTAATGGATCTTTTGGACGAAAAAGTAAAAACAAGTTGCTCTCTACGTGTGCCTCCTTACGTAAATGAGTATAACGAACGAGAAAATCCTTATGTACGTGGTGTTTTATTAGGTGAATTGTTTGGTAGAAAAATAATTGAATTGGGATATAATAATCTTACTATTTTTTTAGGCTCAGGCTTAAATAAAGGACGTAGGGGTTTTTTAAGGGGTTTGGGTCATACAAAAAGTATCTCGATTTCTTGTTTACGTTTAGGGTCAGGTTATCCTCATAATGGTTGTCGACCTGCTAAGGTGCGTAGAAAAAAAAACCGAACTAAACCAAAATTATTTAGATAAATCCTAAAAATGAAGGAGTGACTGAGCGGTTAATAGTGACAGATTGTAAATCTGTTGGTTCTTCCATCGTAGGTTCGAATCCTACCTCCTTCTTGTTCTTTCTAATGAAACCTAAAGCTAATATGGTTCAACGGCACCCATTTCATTTGGTTGATCCTAGCCCTTGGCCACTCGTGGCTTCTTTGGGGGGTTTGAGTTTAACTTTTGGTGGAGTGCTTTTTATGCATAACTACAAAGGCGGGGGAGAATTACTTTGTTTAGGGGTTATTACTATTTTATATGTTATGTTCACATGGTGGAGAGATGTTATCCGGGAGGCTCTTTTCGAGGGCCAGCATACTTTAGCTGTTCAGCAAGGTTTAAGATTAGGTATGATTCTTTTTATTGTGTCAGAGATCATGTTTTTTTTTGCTTTCTTTTGGGCTTTTTTTACTTCTTCCGTTTCTCCTGTGTTCAATATAGGGGGTGTTTGGCCTCCAACAGGCATTGAGGCTATAAGTCCTTGGGGTTTACCATTTTTAAATACAATTCTCTTACTTTCTTCTGGTGCAAGTGTTACTTGGGCTCACCATGCAATCGTTGGAGGTTTTAAAAAAGAGGCTTTGCAAGGTTTAGGTATTACTTTAGCTTTTGCGGTTACTTTTACCCTTATACAAGGGTTTGAGTATCTGAGTGCTCCATTTGGAATGTCTGATGGCGTATATGGGTCGGTTTTTTACATGGCTACAGGGTTCCATGGTTTTCATGTTATTATAGGTACGATCTTTTTAGCGGTTTGTACTTTTAGACTATATCTGGATCATTTCAGTCGTCAACATCACTTTGGTTTTGAAGCGGCAGCTTGGTATTGGCATTTCGTCGATGTTGTTTGGTTATTTCTTTTCTTATCGATTTATTGGTGGGGTTTCAATCTAACAGTTTAATTCTTAATTATGGAAAATCCCAGAAGGTACAGTGATAATGATTTGATTCTATTGTATGAAAGTTCACCCTTATTTAAAAAGTATTGTCTTTTTGATTTTTGGTCGGAACACTTCTACGAGTATGAAACTATAAAATATTGTGAGACGTACTTCTATAAATACCTGTATGCTTTTTGCCAAAGTTATTTATCGCAGCATTGTAGCTTATTTTTTTTATCAACTCTTCATAGGAATTATTATTTTGTTAAGTTCCATAGATCAGGGTTTATTAAATATATGGACTATAATTTTTTATTATTGTTCTATGAGAATAGATTTTTAGGTCTACTTGAATCAAGTAATAAAATTGAAATTTTTGTGGATGAGTACTTTCAAAAGTGCATAAAAAAAAATTTTGAAGCTGACCTTATGGCTTGCCTTATTAAGTCCGTCAGTTTGAATTCTCCTAAATGTTTGAGAAGACACTTGGATAATCGTTTTAAATTTTTGTATAAACAAATTTTTAATTCGCAGGGACACGATAATTTTTTATTTAATAGGCTGTTAAAAGAAAATTATGTCTTAAATAGAAGATTAGAAGATAAAAAAGAATGCGTAGCTCGTTCGGAGTCGAAAAATTTAGTTAAAAACTTTTATTATATTTTTCGTTTGTCTTTTTATAGCTCAATCTCTTTTTCAGAGATCTTCTTAAATTCCTATTGTGGGAATAAGGATAAAGTTTATTCTTCTATAGAAGCATATGTATATTTCTTTGATATTGACTATTTAAAAGTAACAAATATTTTCTTGGAAACTACTGAAAATGGGTGGGGTTCTTTTTATAAAGGGGGTAAAAACAGTGGCTCCGATGAAATCTGTCGTCCTTTTTTATCTTACTTAAATGATAGTTTTATCCTTTTCGATTATTTTGGTGTAATTACTAATAGAATAACTTTAAGTTTGTCCTCTTTACAGAAGTATATTGACAAATGTTTTTGCGTGTTTGTTAGGCCACCCTACAAATATGTGGGTACAAATTTATTAACAGGTTATAAACACTTTAAGCCCCATTTAAAGTCTGATGTTCAAGCTTTAGTGGAGTCCGTGGAAGGTCAAGAAGATTTTGATTCCCAGTCAAAAACGACAAGTATTCCATTTAGTATTGTTAAAGTGTTTGAAAAAAAACGAGATATCGTTCAATTAAAAGCATCCTTTAAGAGTGTTACGAAGTTAAAGTTAAGTATTGATAAATTATTTAGTAATCATTCAGATAAAAAAAAGGTTTTTTCTGTCGAGTCTCGTACATCTAGACTTTTAGATTTACCAAAAAAAGACATAAGCCCTCTGAAAAATCTAATCAAAGACTTTGATCGCTTTCCTAAGGGGTTTATTATAAACGATGTCATGGAAATTGACTCATACCTTGATGACACCTTTGAAAAAACGTGTGGCATTGTTCCCTTAGACCCTCAAGAAAGATTTCAGGTTTTTTGTCCAGTTCTTCAAACTATTTACAATAACTCAATTAAAATTTTTATAGGTCTTTTCTTAACCTCTAATTTAAGTTTTTTTGATAGTTTAGCTGGTATCATTAGAAGCTCTGCGGTTAGTTCCACTAATTTAGTTGAAACAGTTCATATCTATGCCGTAAACAAAATATTCGAATATTGGCCTCGTTTGTCAGTGAATGGTAGACCATTTATGCGCTGTACTTTAATAGGTACAAGCTTTGACTGGGGTATTTACCAATCGAAATGTTTTATTTGGGGTAGACATACGTTCCCAAATTTTACTTTTTGTTTTGTTGTACCCCCGTTTAGTTATATCTATTTAAATAATTATGGGATGCCATTATTTATTTGGGAAAATTTCTATGTTACCTTTCTAAGGGGTTCTTGGGGGGTTTATGATTCAGGGTTTAAGTCTTCTTGTGAGTACCTTAACGTTAAGTCGATGGAAAAATCTCTTGATCAAGTTTCTCAAAAGTATAACAAGAATTTTGCTAAAATACCTAAACAGGACTTGACTAGAAATATTGATGTAGATGGTATAGAAAAAAACAAAAACCTTATTTGGGACTACGAAATAAGTTTATCAGGTAGTTCGAGGGGGGATCCAGACGACCCTCTTTTGGAGTATTTTGTAGATCACTTTCTTTCTAAGTAAGAAGTAGGTAAAAAGTATTGTCTTTTTAGTGTATCCAATAAATTAGTTGCGAATTCTTATCTGGCGTAGGTATAGGGGTGCTTTTCTTGGCCTACGAAAATTTTATATAAACATGTATTACAGCCCTCTGGAACAATTCCAAATACTTCCTTTCTTAAGTTTCGGTGTTGGTCTATTTGATTTCTCAATAACTAACGCCATGATTAGTACATGTGGTGGTTTAGCTTTTTTTCTTTTTGTTTTTTTTTGTCTTTCTTCTTACGGACTAAGCTGCTTCCCTACAAGATGGCAGTTAGTTTTGGAGGGGCTTTACCTCAATACTGCAGGTCTTGTTTGGGATAGTGTAGGACCACGTGGTCAAAAATATTTTCCTTTTTTGTTCGTTATCTTTAGTTTCATTTTAATATCGAATGTTTCAGGTCTTGTTCCTTATTCTTTCACTATAACTAGTCATCTTATTCAGACTATGGTTTTGGCTCTTACAGTATTTATTGGTGTTATGATAATATGTGCTTCGACACATGGTTTTCATATGCTAAGTTTGTTCTTGCCTGGCGGTACTTCTATTGTATTGGCTTTTCTTCTAGTTCCTATAGAGATTGTCTCTTATATATTCAAACCCCTTAGCTTAGCTGTACGTCTTTTTGCCAATATGATGGCTGGTCATACCCTGTTAAAAGTAATCGCAGGTTTCGCATGGGCGATGATGGGAAGTGGAGGTCTACTTCTAGTGGCTCATATTGTACCTTTAGCGGTCCTTGTAATTCTTTTTGGGTTGGAGTTAGCTGTGGCTTTAATTCAAGCTTACGTTTTTACCATTTTAAGTTGCATCTATATAAACGATGCAATAGCGCTCCACTAAACTTTTAAATAGGGGTTAGGAGATGCAGGTTTAATTCTTTTTTTTCTAACCTATGCATCTCTAGGCATTTTTAGCTCAGTGGATAGAGCATCGGTCTTCTAAATCGTTGGTCGTAGGTTCGACTCCTATAAAATGTATCGCATGAACTTTGCTTTAATATTTCAAAATGACACCGCGGCTTTTTTGCCTGAGCTGTTTCTTGCAGTTACCATTTTAGTTGTTTTGTTACACGGTAGTTTTTTAGGGGTGTCCGCGGCTTCCCTGTATACTTATCTTACACCTAGCATGGTGAGGTTAACTTCAGCTATTTTGTTTTTAAGTCTACTCTTAGTACTGAATAACCCTGTTGAATCTAAAACCTTGTGGAATGCTCTTTATGTTACTGATTATGTAGGGACTTGGGCTAAATTTATAGTTTTTCTTGGTCTTCTTTTTAGTGTGTCAGTTTGTGAGCCCTATATGTTCTCTGCTCGTTTTCGAGCTTATGAATTTTTTGTTTTTATTATTGGTATTGGGTTAAGCTTATGCTTACTTATATCCTCATACGATTTGTTGTCGATATATTTAAGTATGGAGTTTTTATCTCTTATCTTTTACGTCTTAGCGACGTGGAAAAAAAATTCTTATTTTTCTGCTGAAGCGGGTTTAAAATATTTTATACTTGGTTCAGTTGCTTCGACATTTTTTTTATTCGGATCTTCGTTGATTTATTTTAGTATGGGTACAACCAATTTAGGGTCATTGGCCTTGCTTACAGAAAATGTGACTTCATTGTCTCCCTTTATGTGTTTTGGTCTTGTTTGTGTAGTTTCAGGTTTACTGTTCAAATTAGGAGCAGCCCCTTACCATACGTGGATAGCAGACGTATATGAGGGTGCCCCTACGATAGTAAGTATGCTTTTTGCTACCGTACCCAAATTTGCCTTTTTTGTGGCCCTTTTACGTTTGTGTATTACAAGTTTTTGGTCTTTTTTTCCTATTTTTTGGGAGGATTTTTTTTGTATATGTGGTCTTTTCAGTTTGTTTGTTGGATGTATTTGTGGTCTAGGTGAAACAAAAATTAAACGTCTATTGGCATTTAGTAGTGTTGGCCACGTAGGATTTTTATGCCTGGGTCTTGTTAGTGGAAGCATAGAAGGCGTACAAGCAGTACTTTTTTACCTGATAATTTACATGATAACTGCATCTTTTTTATGGATCTATGTTTTATCTTTAGACGTCTCATCTACGTCTGGTAGCAGTCTTTTAACTTTTGCAGATGTTATTGGTTTAGGTCGTTCTAATCCTCTTCTAGGTCTTGGGGTTGTGTTAATTATTTTTTCTCTGGCTGGAATACCCCCATTTGGAGGGTTTTTTGCAAAATTAAACATTTTTGTTGGCCTGGTGGACTCCTCTTTTTATATTTTAACTATATTTGCTGTCTTAACTAGCGTAATATCGGCATTTTACTATATTCGTCTAGTGAAGATTTTTTATTATGAAAAAAATAAAAATTGGGTTTTTTTTCTCCCCTTAACTAAGGGAGCAGCTATAGTTTTGGTATTGAGTGGTTTAAGTATTATTATGTTCTCGCTCTGCCCTAATCTCCTTTATCTTTTGTCGTATAAAGGGGGTTTGGCTCTTTTCTCAATTTAATGCAAACAATTTTACACACTTTACTCTCTTTTCCACAAAAACTTAAAGGATTCTTTTGGCAGTATTCAGGCTTAAATGCAATATATACTTTTTCTTCTCGCTGGCTTTTTTCAACCAATCATAAAGATATTGGTACACTTTACTTGATTTTTGGTGGGTTCTCAGGAGTTTTGGGTACTACTATGTCTGTGCTTATTCGTCTGCAATTAGCCAGCCCTGGTAATGATTTTTTAGGTGGTAATCATCAACTATATAATGTTATTGTTACCGCTCATGCTTTTTTAATGATTTTTTTTATGGTTATGCCAGTTCTTATAGGAGGCTTCGGTAACTGGTTAGTTCCACTAATGATTGGTGCACCTGACATGGCCTTTCCTCGTATGAATAATATTAGTTTCTGGCTTTTACCTCCTTCTTTAATGCTTCTATTGGCTTCGGCTTTAGTAGAATCTGGAGCAGGTACCGGTTGGACTGTTTATCCGCCACTAAGTGGTATTCAAGCTCATTCGGGTCCTTCGGTTGATCTAGCAATATTTAGTCTCCATTTATCTGGGGCATCGTCTGTTTTAGGTGCTATTAATTTCATTGTAACTATTTTAAATATGCGTACACCTGGTATGACTATGCATAGGATGCCTCTTTTTGTTTGGTCCGTTCTGGTGACAGCTTTTTTACTTTTACTAGCTTTACCTGTTTTAGCTTCAGGTATTACAATGCTTTTGACTGACCGTAATTTTAATACTAGTTTCTTTGATCCTGCTGGAGGAGGAGATCCTGTTTTATACCAACATTTATTTTGGTTTTTTGGGCATCCGGAAGTATATATTTTAATTCTTCCTGGTTTTGGTATTGTGAGTCACATACTATCCACCTTCTCAAGAAAATCGGTTTTTGGTTATTTAGGAATGGTATACGCTATGATTTCCATAGGTATATTAGGTTTCATTGTATGGGCTCATCATATGTTTACTGTGGGGTTAGATATTGACACTCGTGCTTACTTTACAGGAGCTACCATGATTATTGCGGTTCCTACAGGTATCAAAATTTTCAGTTGGATAGCTACTTTATGGGGTGGGTCGATCCGTGTGAAAACACCTATGTTGTTCTCGATAGGGTTCTTATTTCTTTTTACAATAGGTGGTTTAACCGGTGTTGTGCTAGCTAATTCAGGGCTTGATATTGCTCTTCATGATACTTATTATGTGGTAGCTCATTTCCATTACGTTTTAAGTATGGGGGCAGCTTTTACGATGTTCGCTGCATTTTATTTTTGGATTGGTAAAATAACTGGTTTAGCTTACCCTGAAATATTAGGCCAGATCCATTTTTGGCTTATGTTTATAGGTGTAAATTTAACTTTCTTTCCTATGCATTTTTTAGGTCTTGCTGGTATGCCGAGACGTATTCCAGATTACCCCGATTCATTTGGGGGTTGGAACGCTGTAGCTTCTTTTGGGTCTATCTTATCTTCTTTGGCTTCCCTATTCTTTTTTTATGTTGTTTACGTTACTTTAACAAGAGGTTCTGTTGAGGAATCAAATCCTTGGGTAAAGGGTAGGGGGCTTGCTTTTATCATTCCAACTTCTAAACCTAAACCTAAAAAGGAAGAATTAAGCCCTGAAGCTGAGGAAGAGATGAAAAAATCAGAAGCTTTGATGGCGGAATACGCTCAGAAGGCTCGTGATGCGGGTATAGGAAAGTGGTGGGGTGCTATTGATTTCCGTCATCTTCTATAATTATATCTTTTCATAGGTTATTTACAAAAGCAAGTAATTATTAATTAAAGGTACATAGATTATATAATTATCCTTTTTTAGGGCCTATAACTCAGGGGATAGAGTATACGCCTGATAAGCGTGACGCCGGTCGTTCGAATCGACCTAGGCCCAGGAATAGGTACCGTCTTTAAAAAGTTGCAATTATAAAAAAGTCCTTTTCGTCTAACGGTTAGGACGTTGCCTTTTCACGGCGAAAATACGGGTTCAATTCCCGTAAAGGATTGGCTTAAGTTAATTATGAAGCAGCTAAAGCGTGCCCCTTGCAAATCTATAATTCATTTTATATGTATTTAGGTGAGAAGAAAATTCTATTAAAATGTTCAGTTCTTTAATTGTATATGCTACAAGTCTCACACGTCTTGTGCCTGTTCAAACTTTTCAGGTGTTTGGACATGAGATTGTTATTAGCGTATCCAAAAAATATTTGTTGGCTACCTTAATTTTTTTACACCACCATAGTAATGGGAATTACCAATTGCTTACTTCTATATCCGGGGTAGATTATCCAGAAAGAGAGGAGCGTTTTGAGATTGTATACGATCTTTTAAATCTACGATCTAATTCCAGACTTAGAGTTAAAACTTACACGGACGAAATTAATCCTCTTCCTTCTGTTGTAAGCCTTTTTCCTTCAGCTAATTGGTGGGAGCGTGAAATTTGGGATCTGTTTGGTGTTTTTTTCTCCGATCACCCAGATTTGCGTAGAATTCTAACAGATTACGGTTTTGAAGGACATCCGTTAAGAAAAGACTTTCCTTTAAGTGGCTATTTTGAGTTGCGTTATGATGAAGATCAAAGAGTTGTCGTTTGTGAAGCTATTGAATTGACCCAAGAGTTCCGTTCATTTGATTTTCATACTCCTTGGTCTCAAAATAAAATAGTAAGTTAATGAGTAGGTTAAACTTAAACGCGATCTTCAGTTGGGTTGATTCTCATATTATTGATTATCCCACAGCTATGAACTTAAACTACAATTGGAGTTTTGGTTCAACGGCTGGTTTTTGTCTAGTTATTCAAATTCTTAGTGGTGCTTTTTTAGCTATGCATTACGCAGGGGAAACCCATTATGCCTTTTCTAGTATTGAGCATATTATGCGTGATGTTAAAAGTGGTTGGTTAATACGTTATATGCATGCCAACGGTGCTTCCTTTTTTTTTGTTGTCGTTTATGCACATATTTTTAGAGGTTTGTATTATGGTTCGTACATGGAACCTCGTCAACAATTATGGTGGTCTGGTGGCGTTATTTATGTTTTAATGATGGCTACAGCTTTTATTGGCTATGTTTTACCTTGGGGTCAGATGAGTTTTTGGGGTGCTACTGTTATTACAAGTCTGTTCTCCATTATTCCTTTTATCGGTAAGGAGGTTGTTATGTGGCTTTGGGGTGGTTTTACTGTAGGGAATCCTACTTTAAACCGTTTCTTTAGTTTGCATTATTTGCTACCTTTTATTTTAGCTGGTTTAGTTTTTGTACATTTAGGCCTTTTGCACAAAGATGGATCTAATAACCCTCTGGGGATAAAAACCAAAACAGCAAATATTAATTTTTATCCTTACATTTATGTTAAGGATTTAGTAGCTTTTTTTACTTTATTATCTATATTATCTGTTGTTATTTTCTATTTTCCTAATAGTTTAGGAGATCCTGATAATTACTTAGAGGCGGATCCCTACGGTACTCCAGCACATATTGTCCCTGAATGGTACTTTTTACCTTTTTATGCCATTTTACGTGTTATTCCTAATAAAGTAGGGGGTATTCTTACAATGGGTGGAGCGATTGCTATAATTTTTTTATACCCACTTCTTAATACTTCTATATTACGTAGTGCCAATTTCCGTCCAATTTACGCGGTAGTCTTTTGGGCCTTTGTTGCTGACTTTGTCCTCCTTGCTTGGTCAGGTACAACCCCAGTGGATGATTACTTCAAAGTAATAGGAGCTGTTGTCTCAATAGGTTACTTTGCTTTCTTTGTATTCGGTGGATTATTTGTGGGTAAATTAGAAAAAACTTTAGCAGCTCGGGTCTTCACTTGGCATAGTTAAGCTAACTAAACAAGGTTCAATTAACTTTAAAAATTTATTTTGTTTAAAGCTAAATTATTTTGGGAGATGGGGGTATACGCATAGGTTCTTCCCTTTTTAAATTTATTTATGGCCGTAAAATCACAGAACCTAAAAACGTACAGGCGTGGTTCTTCCTCTACTAAAAGTAGATTTTTTCTTAAACTAACTTATTCACATGAAAAAAAACGACGGATTTTTTAGTTTTATTATGAAGGTCTTTAAAAATTTAATTATTGTTGTTATCGTGTCCATTAGCATCTTTGCTTTCCTAGTTTATTACTTTGGCCCTACAGATATGGATGCAGCACGTCCTTGGCAAGTCGGTTTCCAAGACCCCGCTACTCCTATAATGGAGGGTATCATTTCTTTTAACGGTTTGCTAATGACGCTGCTTTTGTTCATTGCTTGCTTAGTTGGTTGGTTATTATACTCTTGTTTAAAATACTTCAATGAAAGTGCTCAACCAGAGCCTGTAAACTTTACTCACTCTACACTTCTTGAAGTAGTCTGGACCATTCTTCCTGTAGGTGTTTTAACCATTATCAGCATACCTTCATATAATTTATTATATGCCATGGATGAAGTGATCGACCCTAGCCTTACTATTAAAGTAGTAGGTCATCAATGGTATTGGTCATATGAATGCTCTGATTTCGAGGTGGAAAGTCCGGTAAAAGAGAAAGATTTTGAACTAGCGGAAAAAAGTTTTAATTTATACAGAAATTGGCTATCAGTTTTAGGATCCGAAAATTCTTTGAGTCGTCCTGATCTTACTTCTCTAGGTTTAATTAAATCTATAATAGAAACCCTTGAAAAGGAATTTAAAGATATTCCTAGAGAATTTTCTGACGATATCTCTATTAGTTCATCTAGTAAGCCAGAGGTTTTCGCAAAAACGGAATTTATACCTTCTTTGGTAGATAGTAAAAAAATTATAGGGGGCTTATCTACCAATGAGCCAGAGATTCTTATGAATTCTCTAAAATCTTTTAGAGAATACATAAAACTTTTGGGTCGATCTGATATAGAGGAAGAAACTCGTACCTTATTCGCAGAATGGGATAACAAAAATTGTCATAAAGATGGGGGTTCTATAGGTGGTAAAGATTTATCGAAAGATTCGGATGATAACGATTCGGATGGTGATATAGGTTCTATTGTGTCAGAGTTAAGTACTGTAGATGAAACTAGTCCTGCTTGGGCTGAACTTTTAGGAGCTGAGTATAAGTATAGTGATGCTGAGTTTGAAGTAGGTTTGGCTATGACAGAGCTTTTTAATGCCGAAGGATACCTGATGAAGTCTATGGTTTATCCTGACAAATATCCTCATAGAAAAGATATATTTGATTGTATAGACAAAGGTTGGTCCAGAGTGGTAAAATCTCTCAAAGAAGTCGAACCTGCTGAAGACACTTTAATTGACACTCAACTTATTTCACATAAACTAAGATTAAGTAGAGCCGAAAGAGAAGCTTATAGTGGTGAATTCGAGTGGGATAGGGTTGCGGTTAATTATAAGTTTGCAGCAGCTGATTATAAAGAAGCTCTTATTACATTAAATAATGCTAAAGTTAGTTCTAGGTGGGCCCAAATTGATTACGAAGCGGCCATTGTTAACAAATTAACTGCAGTATATTTTAAAATTGATGCTGATTTAGGTGTTAGTGATATCTCTGTTAAAAGAAGTAAGGTTCTCCTAAAAGGTGGGTACGGTGCTTGGACAAACAAATTGAGGCTTGATGCAAAAGAGATTTTAGATCTAGACAAACTGAGATTTATTCGTGCTACACAAGAGTTATACAGCGCTAACGATCTTTTAGCCCGGTCTCAGTTTAATTTAACAGCTGAAGAGATAACCAGATCTAACGCGATAGCGGACTCTGCTGAAGCTGAATTTATGGCCTTAGAAAAAGAAGGGCTTACCGCCGTGGAGGAATTAATGAAAGCCGAAGTTCTTCTTGCGGAAGCAGATATGGAATTTAAAACGTATAAATTTGTTTCGGAAAAAGCAGATTTTAAATTAAATCGAGCGCAGGCTGCGTTTGACAAAGCTAAATTGGTCTACGATAGAGCTAAATCGGAATTAGACGGAGCTAAATCCTTTTTTGATAAGGCTCAAGAACGATTAAAAGAAAATAGCGTCACTGTAGAGTTACAGGATCCTATGACTTTAGCTAAAGATGCTGTAGAAAGTCACCAAAGTATTTTAAAAGATTTTTCTAAAGCTGCGTTTTTGTTCGATAGGGGAAAAACCGAATTACTCAGAGCTAAGGAGAGGCTTATTACTGTAGAGGGATATGTAGACGCTACTGACAAAAAACTAGAGGATACACCTATATTGTATAAGCTACCTAAAGTTGAAGGTAAACCTGTTGAGTATTTTGCCAATTATTTATGGGAGATTCATAATGAAGATTTGGAATGCGTTACTACTCAATTAGAAGCTGCTAAAAATGAGTTACGTATCGCTAACATAGATTTTACTAAAGTAGAATCAGAGTTAAATACTGCAGCTGAAAAGTTAATTGAGTCAGAGTTAAAAAAAAGCAAAGCTCTTATAGATTTTTATAAGTCAGTTGCTTTAGACGAACCTACTCTTCACTCTCTTGAAAATCATTTACTTAGCTTAAAGTCTTTATTTGGTCATATCATTTATGACTTAGTTAGGGACAAGGAATCAGCTAACCCTGAGTTACTTATGTTCTTAGCTAAAAAAGGATTAGGTGAATCTAAATATAGCTCTTTAGAAGGCAAAAACCTTGTATCTGAATTTAATGGTGCAACTGTACTTCCGGCAAAGTTCAGATCGATATCCGTACCTAGTCTTCTTTATAATTACGGAAACTTATGTGTTAGCCAGGCTCAACAAGAATTAGCAGGCGCTGAATCTGATTATCTTGTGGCTGCGGATATACTTACTAAGGCAGAAAACGTCTTAGCGGAGGTCACTGCAGACATCTCAAATCATTCCGACAGAGCTGAAAAACTATACGTTGATCAATTATGGTTGTTAGGTAAAGACGTTGCAGAAAGCTTGGTAAAAAGTAGAGAGGTTTTAGAGGAATCTAAGTTACGCTTAACTCCTTTAGACATTAAATTATCTCCAGGTCTTCTTCAAGCAATATCTTACGAAAATGTAGTAAACGCTAATGCCGAGTTAGCTTATGTTAAATGGCTTTCTGCAAGAGTAGCTAAAACTTTAAATATTACTTTATTAAGCTCTGTAAAACCATTTAATGTTGAGTTTGAAGATAGTAGCTTAATGGACTATCTTAAAGAAAATAATAACACATCAGTTGGAGTCTCTGAGGTAACTTACGCTCCAATAAAAGGTGACAACGCTGGATACAACAAAACTGCTGCTATGGTAACCGATGCGGAAGCTGGTTATTTTGATATGTCTTCTTTATTTGGGTTTAATGAGGGTTCTTACAAAGAGGCTTCTCCGTCTTTAAAAACCGCCGTTAATAGCATTTTTAAAGGGCTTCAACAAGGAAAAGGTCTCCTTATCTGCCAGCCCGTATCGCCAGAAAATTCTATGGAAGAGGTGATTGAACCTACTACTCTAGAAAATAATCTAGAAGATTTTATTGAATCATTTTATTCCGACTCTAATGATGATGATGGGGATAGAGCCTGTCTTAATTTTGATTCTTATCTTATCGCGGATGATGATTTAGTGCTTCCCGAGATATCTGGCACAGGTAAAGCAGGTAAAGTTTTCCGTCTTCTTGAAGTAGATAACCGCCTTGTTGTGCCAACAAATACTCATATACGTGTGTTAATTACTTCAGCGGATGTTCTTCATTCTTGGGCTGTACCTAGTTTGGGCGTTAAGGTAGATGCTTGTCCTGGTCGTTTAAACCAAGTATTTCTATTTATTAAAAGAGAAGGAGTATTTTATGGTCAGTGTAGTGAACTTTGTGGTGTTAACCATGGTTTCATGCCGATTGTAGTTCAAGCTGTTAGTCCAGACGACTATTTAACTTGGGTCGGAAAAAGATTATGCTCTTAAGCTCTCTACTGTCTCTTTTATTTCTAGGGGTTATAGGTTTAATTTTTATTCCTTCAAGTCAAAAGTTAATTATGAGACAATTTGCCCTTAGTATTACGTCGGCGGTTTTTGTATCTTCCTTATTTTTGTGGGTAGGATTTGATCAATCAACCCCTAAATTTCAATTTGTTGTTGATGGTCTGTGGTTGCCAATAGTAAATATAAATTTAATTTTAGGGGTGGATGGAATATCTTTATTTTTTATTTTATTAACCACCTTGATTTTTCCTTTATGTTTATTAGCTTCATGGTCTTTTGAAAAAGGAGGTGTAAAAACTTACTTAATTAGTTTCTTAAGCATGGAGTTAATTCTACTTTTGGTTTTCACTAATTTAGATCTACTATTTTTTTATATATTTTTTGAAGCTGTTCTAATTCCTATGTTTCTTGTTATTGGTATCTATGGATCTCGCCAAAGAAAAATACGTGCTGCCTATATGTTTTTTCTTTACACTCTATTAGGTTCACTATTTATGCTTATAGGTGTTATTTATATTTATCTTTTCGCGGGAAGCACTAATTATGAAGTCTTATCAGTTGTAGGTTTTTCTTCGTATGATCAAAAATGGCTTTGGTTAGCTTTTTTTGCTTCCTTCGCAGCTAAAGTTCCAATGCTGCCAGTTCATATATGGTTACCTGAGGCACATGTTGAAGCTCCCACAGCAGGTTCTGTTATTTTAGCAGGTATATTGCTAAAATTAGGTACATATGGGTTTTTACGATTTTCTTTGGGGCTTTTCCCTTTGGCTTCCGTATATTTCACACCTTTAATTTTTGTTCTAAGTCTAGTTGGTGTTGTATATACTTCTTTAACTGCAATACGACAAACTGATTTAAAACGCCTGATTGCTTACACCTCCGTCGCCCATATGAATTTAGTCATGATAGGTTTGTTCACAGGTACGGTAATTGGTGTAGAAGCTGCTTTGTTACAAAGTTTAAGTCATGGATTCGTATCTTCTGCTCTTTTTCTTATTATTGGGGTATTATATGATCGTTGGCATAGTCGTGTTGTTAAATACTATGGTGGTCTTGCGCATACTATGCCTATTTTTATAATGATTTTCCTTTTTTTTACTATGGCCAATTTAGGTCTACCTGGAACCTCAAGTTTTATAGGAGAATTCCTTTTATTAGTTTCGGCGTTTGAAGCAAATACTACAGTTTGTTTCTTTGCCGCGACTTCTATGATTTTAGGTGGTGGTTATTCATTGTGGTTATTTAATCGTATAGCCTACGGTAATATAAAAATTGTAGGTCTGGATTTAAGTTTCCGAGAATTTGTACTTTTCTTGCCATTGGTTTTAGGTACTCTTTTTATGGGGATTTATCCTAATGCTTTTCTTTCGCCTATGCATGCTACCGTTTCTAATCTAGTTTGGGCCGATCTATGGATTTAATTATTTGGTTCAAAAAAGTTCTTTTAGTCTAAGGCCTAGTAGCATCTCTAGAAGGATAGTGCCTGGTGGCAAAGGTACGGGTTCAAGTCCCGTAAAGAACTCTTATGTATTTAAACATAGTTTTTCTACCCCTTCTTGGTTCTCTTGTAGCAGGATTCTTTGGGCGTTTCCTTGGAGGCCGTGGTGCTAGTTTAGTGACTATCTGTTGTGTTGGCGTCAGTTTTTTATTAAGCGGTCTTGCGTTCTATGAGGTAGGTTTAGCAGGGAGTTCTACTTATATATACTTAATGCCCTGGTTTGAGTCCGATTTATTTCATGTTGATTGGGCTTTTTGCTTTGATAGTTTAACTGTCGTTATGCTTATTGTAGTGACCTTTATCTCTACCCTGGTACATATATACTCGACAGAGTATATGGGAGGAGATCCTCATTTACCACGTTTTATGAGTTATTTATCACTATTTACCTTTTTCATGTTGATTTTGGTAACAGCAGATAATTTTGTTCAGATGTTTGTTGGTTGGGAAGGAGTAGGTCTTTGTTCATATTTACTAATCAATTTTTGGTTCACTCGTATACAAGCTAACAAAGCGGCTATTAAGGCTATGCTTGTTAACAGAGTAGGCGATTTTGGTTTAGCTTTAGGTATTTTTGGTATTTTTACATGTTTTGGTGCTGTTGATTATGCAACGGTTTTTGCTTTGGCTCCACAGCTTTCAGCTTATACAATAACGTTTTTTAACATAGAGTTTGGCGCATTAAATCTTATAGGGATTCTTCTATTTATAGGAGCCGTTGGTAAATCTGCTCAGTTAGGTTTGCATACTTGGTTACCTGATGCTATGGAAGGTCCTACACCGGTCTCAGCTTTAATTCATGCAGCAACCATGGTTACTGCAGGGGTTTTCCTATTGGCTCGTTGTTCCCCTCTTTTAGAATATTGTCCTAAAGCACAAATTGTTATAAGTATTGTAGGTGGTATGACGGCTTTTTTTGCGGCTACCACGGCTTTAGTTCAAAACGATCTAAAGAGGGTTATTGCTTACTCTACATGTAGTCAATTAGGTTATATGATATTTGCATGTGGTTTGTCGAACTACTCTGTAGCAGTTTTTCATTTGGCAAACCATGCTTTTTTTAAAGCTCTCCTTTTTCTTGGAGCGGGTTCTGTTATACACGCTGTAGGAGACGAACAAGATATGAGAAAAATGGGGGGTTTGCGCCGTTTGCTTCCTTTTACATATGCTATGATGGTAATCGGTTCTTTAGCACTAATGGGTATGCCTTTCCTTACAGGGTTTTATTCTAAAGATGTTATTTTGGAGGTAGGTTACGCTAGTTACTCTAATTCGTCCCATTTTGCTTTTTGGATGGGAAGCTTTGCAGCTTTTTGTACTGCTTTTTATTCTATTCGTTTATTAGCTTTATGCTTTTTAGCAGAGCCTAATGGTAGTAGATCATCACTACTCTCAGCATCTGAAGGGGGTTGGCGTATGGGTCTCGTTTTAGGGTTATTAGCGGTTCCTAGTATGTTTATTGGTTACTTTAGTCGTGACCTTTTTATTGGGGTAGGTACAGATTTTTGGGGTAACGCTTTATTCTGCTTACCTATTAATTTAAGTTTAATAGATGCAGAGTTCATGTCTACTTCAATAAAACTTTTTCCCCTTTGTTGTAGTATGCTCGGAGGGCTTTTATCTTTTATTCTCTATAGAAAATATAATTTAAGTCTCTTTTTATTTAAAACCTCTCTGTTGGGTAGAAAATTCTACACTTTTCTTAACCGTAAATGGTTTTTCGATAAGGTTTATAATGAAATTGTTACCCAAAATTTATTAGATTTTGGCTATCATTTTACCTATAAATCAATTGATCGTGGACTTATCGAAAGTTTAGGCCCTTTTGGTTTTTCTAATGTGTTGTTTGATCAAGTACAGAAATCCCGTGTATGGCACTCAGGTTATTTATATCATTACTTGGTTATTTTGGGCTGTAGTCCTTTTTTCTTTGGTGTGTGGTTTATTTTTCGTTACTTTGTGGCGCGAATTTTGATACTACTTGTAATTATCCTCCTATGGTTGACCCTATAATTTATATTCTTATTACATTTCTTGGAGTGTGTTTAGGGATAAAGGTTACCAGTACCCAAAATCCAGTGTATAGTGGTCTTTATCTTGTACTACTCTTCTTTTTAGGTTCTGCTATTGCTTTTTTATTAGGCTTAGAATTTATGGCCTTACTATTCCTCTTGGTGTACGCGGGCGCCATTGCCGTGTTGGTGTTGTTTGTGGTTATGATGTTAGATGTAAAAGCTATTGAAAAACCTTGGTCTGCTAAGAAAAAACGGTTGCTTTATCTTGTAGGAGTTTTCTTTGCATTCGGATTAATAGCTGTTATGTTTAGTCCAGACCTACAGATGCTTTTAAAGACGTTATCTATAACTTATATGTGCTCACTTGTATCTTTTAGCTTAGTTTCTTATGAAGATTATATGACAAGCTTATTTCATCCTATAATTGTTAATAAGACAATTAATGAAAAGATGAAAAGATTCCAAGAACTAAGATTAGGGGAACCAGAACTCTCTAAAAATGAGATTAAAAAAAGTTTCAAGGATCTTATGGATGAAAGACTTGAAAAATGGTATAGCTTTTGTGATTCAGAAGGAGTTACAGAGATATTACGTACTTTCTTCCACAAAGGAAGAGTCGATTCGTCTTACGGAGTAGACACAATGTGGTTTATAGAGTTTGATTCATCTAATGCCTTAAATGACCTTAGTTATCTGTTATATTCTACACACGCCATTTTGTTGATCATTGCAGGAATTATTCTCTTAATGGCTCTTGTAGGGGCCATTAGTTTAACACTACAAAAAAATTGTCCAGAATCCTTATATCGTCAGTTAGGCCGTGAGTCACAAAACGCGGTTTTTTCTATTCAAGAACAACCACTAACAAAACCTTTGAGTTTGATTGAGTTGGATCCCTCAAGCTAAGTATGCTTAGTATTTCGATTAATGAGCTATCTCTTTGGGTAAAAAAAGGTTCTACTGTTATACAGGCCTGTCAAGCAGCTGGAGCTACTATACCAAGGTTTTGTTATCATGACAAGCTTTCCATAGCGGGAAATTGTCGTATGTGCTTGGTTGAAGTAAGTAATTCTCCTAAACCACAAGCTTCTTGTGCACTGCCTTTTTTACCTCAATTAAGAATTTTTACAAATACCGCATTGGTACGTAAAGCACAAGAGTCTGTCATGGAATTTATTCTCCTTCATCATCCTTTGGATTGTCCAGTTTGCGACCAAGGTGGGGAATGTGAGTTACAAGAACAAAGTTTTAATTTTGGTTCAGATAGGGGTAGGTTTTTCTTTTTTAAAAACTCCTTAGGGGACACTTTTTGGGGGGGGCTTATAAAAACTGTATTGCGTAGATGTATTGTTTGCACTCGTTGCGTTAGGTACACGGATCAAATAGGGGGAAATGGCTCTATAGGAACTTCTAATAGGGGGGGTCATTCAGAAATTGGGATGTTTAAAGAAAATGTACTTAAAACTGAAACCTCTGGTGGTGTTATAGAATTATGCCCCGTTGGATGGTGTAACCCTAGGTTCAAGTAAAATATCTTCATGTACTTCTTAAAAGAATATTATCCTATCTTAATTTTTTTAGGTTTTAGTTTTGGTTTAGCTTCTCTAATTTTTGGGGCTTCATATATTTTGGCGTTTTCTGAATCGGATAGTGAAAAATTATCTTCATATGAGTGTGGATTCGACCCTTATGAAGATGCTCGTAACGCGTTTGATGTCCGTTTTTATCTTGTGGCTATTCTCTTTCTTTTATTTGATATAGAAACTGTTTTTCTTTTTCCTTGGGCTGTTTCTTTAAGTGAATTACCTTCTATAGGTTACTGGTCCATGATGGATTTTCTTATTGAGCTTGTTATAGGATTTATTTATGCCTGGCAAATTGGCAGCTTAGACTGGGAATGAGAAAGTTCGACTATAAACGTCGACAATCCTTTGCTCTCTATGAGGCTAAACGAAAAGCACTTCAAGCAGTTGCAACTAATCAGAATTTAAATATTTCCTTACGTTGGTGGGCTCAATTGGAAAAATCAAAATTACCTAGAAAAAGTAGTTTATGTAGGGTCCATAATCATTGTGTCGAGACTGGACGGTCTAGATCGGTTATAAATTTTTATAAGCTGTCACGTCTTCAATTCCGTCGTTTAGCTTCTAAAGGTGCTCTTGCTGGCTTGCGTAAAGCATGTTGGTAAGGTTTTACTTCCTAGCGTCGTTAAAGAGTAAAGGGTGCACCTATGGTGCATGTTCTTGAATAGGTGTAGTTGTAGTATAAGAGTAAAAATGATAAGCTAGTACATTGGGAAAACTCCCTTTCATGTACTACAGCCAAGGTTAAGAATAAAAAACTTCCTACATGCCTCAATTTGATACACTAACTTTTTTCAACCAAGTTTTTTGGTTAATTCTCATAGTTTTTAACTCTTACGTAATAGTGGTACGTTTTTTGCTTCCCTCTCTAGCTTTTAGTTTAAAATCACGTAATAAAAATCTAAGAGTTACAAATGATTCTAGATCGTGTGCTTCTTAAAACCTAAGTCGATAGTCTTTGGAGGTGTGGCTGAGGGGCTGAAAGCATTGGTTTGCTAAATCAATCTACATCTATTGTGTAGCGTGGGTTCGAATCCTACCACCTCCTTTTAAATATTTAAGAAAAAGTAACTCAGATGGTAGAGTGTTGGTTTGTCATGCCAAAGGCCGCGGGTTCAAGTCCCGTCTTTTTCGTTATGGTTCGTCTTTATTTTCTCTCCCAACGTATTTTACTTAGAAGTTGATTTAAGCGGCTATAAAAAGAGAAAATAAAGTACATTTATAGTCTTTTAAATCTGCGAGGGGAACTTTGTTGAATTTGGGTCATTAATCCCAGTAGTCATTCATAAGAGAGATAAGCGACTTTCGGTCATTATCTGCTATGTCTCCCTACTATACCATATAGACTGCATAACCCTCCCGATACCCAACCCAACTCTGTGTATAGGTGTAGCACCCTTCTTGCATCGGCGCTACGCCGGGGTATCAGAGGGGAAGCGTCTGGTATACGCAAATTTGTAGTATTTAATCTACTTAACAGTAGCCTCTCCACTAGCTAATTTGTAAACATTTGACCCTTATTTTCCCTTAATTAAAGACTAACCTTTCACAGACTCATCAAGAGGTTTGTAAAAGGCTATCTACGGTCCTTTAAACAGTCGCTAAGCCCATCTTCAGGCCTAGAGGTACCCAACGTCCTCGGGAGCCCTTAAACCGCCCTTAAACGGGGGCACCATATCAAAAAGAATGTACGTAGAAGACCTAACAGTAGCAACGAAACTTGTCTTTAAAACCTTTTTTCTTATCACGATTACGCTTATCAGTGTATATACCATAGCGACGGGTCTAACGATTATTCTGGACCTCGTCGGCACTCTAGAGAGCAAACTTGAAACTTTTCAAAAATCCCCCCTAAATATTCTGTTTGACAAGAGATCTGCACCCTCGGCACCTCAAAGCCCAATAGATAAAAACGTAATTGAAGCTTTGGAAGTTTTAATCAAAAGCCAGACAGAAGTTCTACAGCAGAACGCAATCTTAAACCTTGAGTTACAGAAACACGCACATGAGTTACATGTACTCCAAAGTCAATTTCTAGAAAGTAAAATTATAGAAAGTAAAAAGCAACCCGGCCCGACAAACCTTCAAGCCGTCCTAACCACAATAAGTGGGGTAGCTATGGTCACTAAGGCTGCTTACGCGGTCATCCCAGGGTGGATATCAGCTATACCCCTTGTTAAGTACACATTGATGATCTTGTCCTTCGGAGGGCTGGGTGAATCCGCCTTCGCTTCCAAAGAGTCAGTCGCTGCAGTCGCTGCAGCGACTGCTGAAGTCGCGGCAGCGACTTCAGAAGCAGTGAGCCAAATCGCCAATACTGCCGAGGCAGGAGCTCAAATGGCCGCAAGCCAAACTCAAGTTATCGAGGCGGTCAGGGCCTTGATAGATGCCTCGCTAGAGAGTTGCGATGCCACTCTCGCAAATATGCCAGTCCCAGAAAGCATGTTGCCCACACCAGGAGGAAACACAACACAAGGGCCCCTAGCGATAACACAAGGAGGGGCCACATCGGTAACCCCAAGCCCGCAGGTTTACACCCATAGAACAATTGACGTATCATCCCTGATCCCTAGAAGAAGATGAAAGGTATAAACAATATAAGCAACAATAATCTATCAGAAGATGGCCTACCTTACAGTCCCTTAATCCCTTATCATGATCCGGAGAGGGCTACATTTAATGAGTCTGCTCAATGATCTGGGACCGAACAAAGCCCTGCCATTCAAGGTATGGAAGAAATTACTGCTACACTAAATATTCCAAGAGATCAAGGAGGCAATGACCACCTATCTAGAAGAAAGAGTATCAACCCTAGGGTTTGAAAATTTAAATCGAGGAATCCCCTCAGAAATATCCAATGAGTACACATTGGGCACCTACATGAATTTCTTAAAAGAAGCTATGTACCATCTTTGGAAAGCACTAGAAATTGCTTTTGATAACTTGAAGGAGTATGCCACGGAGAAAAAGAAATGACTACTAAAAATACCACTGAGCCATCTGTTTAGGCAAACATCTCCAATATTCCAGTGGAGACCGCTCAAGGGTTTTAATTTTAAATATCTATAAGGTGGGAGGAGTCGTTAATAGCGGCAGCAGATTGTAGATCTGTTGGTTTTTCCATCGTAGGTTCGAATCCTACCTCCTCCTTTTTAAAATAATGAAACCTGATAGAATACCACGAAAAAAACAGTCCGCTGTGCTTAACGATTTAGACAAGGCATTGGCTATGAAAGATAGTCTTAAAGAGAAGCAACTTTTCTTAGAGAAATCTCTACGAAAGAGTTTAGAAGAACCTTCTATACTTCACTTGCCACATATAGACGTCTATGAAACATAATAACTTTTTTTTTAACGTAGGGTGCACATTTGGGTATTCTTCCGGAGTATTACTAGTTGTAGTATTAAAGAGGGGAGTATATTAAGTCCTTAGGGTGGTTATAAGTTTTAGTATGAAAAGTACTATGTGGGTACTCTACGCTGTTGCTAGTTATAGTTAAGATAGTTGAGGGATAGTTACGGTTAACCAGTTTTAACGTAGGGTGCACATTTGGGTACCCTCCCGGAGTATTACTAGTTGTAGTATTAAAGATAAATGACTCAACTCAATAAAAATATTACATATGTATGTGAAGTTTGGTGCTCATCCACCAATATGAACAGTTTTAAACAGTGGTTTCTTTTCCTCCCCTTATCCATTAATGGTACAGGTTTGCGGCCCTATATAAAAAGGTTCACTTTACTACGATCTCCTTTAGGGAATAAAAGAGCAAAGGATCAGTTTGAAAGAAAAGAATATCGAAGCTATTTTTATGTTGAATTTAAAGAGGCTTCTAAACTTCTAGCATTTATTGATGTTCTCCGACTATCAAATGGTGTTAGGTTTAAGACTATAGTGCGTCGTAAAGGCGTTGATCCTTTCTAACTTTATTCGGATAAGTGGTCGAGTGGTTTATGGCGCCAGTTTTGAAAACTGGAGTAGTGTTTAGCTACCGTGGGTTCGAATCCTACCTTATCCTACAAGTTCAATGAAGCTAACGACTAAATCAAGATTTTTTGGGAGTATCTTATCAGATGGTAGTTTTCGGTTTTTAATTTCACCCTCTTGTTATTCACAGCAACATTTTAATTGTAAAAATTTAGATGGTTTAAACCACCCAATTTGGACAGGTAAACGCCCTAAAGAACAAAATGAAATATCGAGTTTTGTTAATAAATTTAGTAAAGGGCTTTAGTGTTCTATTTTTCAACTATTGTGCATAAAGTTCTACTTTAATGCAATAAAAAAAAGGGGGTAATATTAAGGAGTTTTATGCTTTTTAAGCATGATTACAACAAATTTTTCCGATAAACTTTCAAAGTTTACTTTCGGTGTTTCAAAAAATGAGTTTGATCCTGGCTCAGAGTGAAGGCTATAAGCCTGCTTGAATACATGCGAGTCGAATGGTTAAGACCATGGCGGACGGGTGAGTAATAGGCTAATATCTGGCTTCAACTTCGGAATAATCCCATCCCCCCGGGGAGAAGGCAACAGGAAAATACCGAATAACTAAAAAAAAAAGGTACGCCGGTTGAAGATGATTAGGCTCAGTATTAGGTAGTTGGTGAGGTCAAGCTCACCAAGCCTTTGATGCTTAGTTGGTCTGATAGGACGATCAATCACACTGGGACTGAGACAAGGCCCAGGTTTCATTTGAAGGCAGCAGTAAGGAATATTGGACAATGAGCGAAAGCTTGATCCAGCAAGGCTTGGTGAGGGATTGAAGGCTTAGGTTGTAAACCTCTTTTTTAATTGAGGATAATGACAGTAGATTAAGAATAAGTCCCGACTAACTTCGTGCCAGCAGTCGCGGTAATACGGAGGGGGCAAGCCTTATTCGTCATAACTGGGCGTAAAGGGCCCGTAGGTGGCTTTCTGATATGTTATTTGTCAAAGACTGTAGCTTAACTACAGAAAGGCTTTTAAAACAGGATAGCTTGAGTCTGACAGAGGGGAATGGAATTTTTCAACTAGGGTTAGAATCCAGACAAGTGCAAGAGAACATCATGTGCGAAGGCGATTCCCTTGTTCAGTACTGACGCTGAGGGGCGAAGGCGTGGGTAGCAAACAGGATTTGAGACCCTGGTAGTCCACGCTGTCAACGATGAGTGCTATCTTTTAGAAATCTAGAAGACATAGCTAAGGCATTAAGCACTCCGCCTGAGGAGTACGAGCGCAAGCTTAAAAATCAACGGAATTGGCGGGGGTCCAAACAAGTGGTGGAGCATGTGGTTTAATGCGATAATACGCGCGTAACCTTACCAGTTCTAGTGAGTCTGTCATTCTTGCGGAGACGTTATGAATTTTGGGACTTTCAGGTGTTGCATGGCTGTCGTCAGCTCGTGTCGTGAGATGTACGGTTAATTCCTGTAACTGAGCGTAACCCTTATTTCCCTTATGTTTTGAAATGTAAGTTACAAAGAATAAACCGGGTAGATACTGCCAGCGTTAAGCGGGAGGAAGGTGGGGATGAGGTCAAGTCTTCATGGCCCTTATGAACTGGGCTACACACGTGCTACAATGGGAAGGACAATGAGTTGCGAGGGAGTAATCCAAAGCCAATCTCAAAACCTTTTCTTAGTTCGGATTGGGGGCTGCAACTCGCCCCCATGAAGCTGGAATCACTAGTAATCGCGGATCAGGACGTCGCGGTGAATACGTCACTGGGCCTTGCACACACCGCCCGTCACGTCCTGGGAGTTGACTTGGCCAGAAGATTGTAGATTGAACCTTTTAAGTGTTGGTTAATATGGAAAAGAGATTTTTCTTAATCATACAAAAAAGGAATGTCTCTTTAAAGGACAGGTAAGCAACCGGGATGAAGTCGTAACAAGGTAGTTGTAGGGGAACCTGCGGCTGGAATATATAATTAAGAGGTTCGCCTCTACGTCTAGATCAATACCCGAACTCTTACCGAACTCGAGCGTCCTTATCTAGATAGCCACACATACTACTAATCGTGGGAACCATGGCTTTTATAAAATTACAATAAATCAAAAATTCGTAAGGTTGCGCTATAGAGCAGTCGGGTTAGCTCGTCAGGCTCATGCCCTGAAGGCCGCAGGTTCAAATCCTGCTGGCGCTATAAAGGATAAAATATTTTTGTTCCCTTTAATAGGTGTTTATATTTACATTATTATAAGGTCATTAATTCAAATAGTACTAATACTAATACGACATTGTTAAATGGCATTAAAAAGAAAAGATTTTGATAAAAAGCTTAAGCATTTTACAATAAATTTTGGGCCACAGCATCCTGCGGCCCATGGGGTTCTTCGTCTTATTCTGGAACTTAACGGGGAAGTTGTTCAACGAGCAGATCCTCACATAGGTTTACTACATAGAGGTACTGAAAAATTAATTGAAGGTAAAACTTATTTTCAAGCTTTACCCTATTTTGATCGTTTAGATTATGTTTCAATGATGTGTCAAGAGCATACGTATGCTCTGGCCGTAGAAAATTTATTAGACATTACTGTCCCAAAGCGTGCACAGTATATTAGAGTGCTTTTCGCAGAAATTACACGAATTTTAAACCATCTTTTGGCTGTGGGTTGTCACGCTATGGATGTTGGTGCTATGACTCCTTTTTTGTGGGCGTTTGAAGAAAGAGAAAAGTTAATGGAATTTTACGAAAGGGTTAGTGGTGCGCGTATGCATGCTAGCTATTTCCGTCCAGGTGGGGTTAGCCAAGATATTAGTCTTGGTCTCGTAGATGATATTTTTTCTTTTACCGCTCAGTTTGGCCAGCGTTTAGACGAAATGGAAGAAATGTTAACAGATAATCGGATTTGGCAAGAGCGTTTGGTTGATATTGGAGTAGTTAGCGCACAAGAGGCTATTGATTGGGGGTTTTCTGGGGTAATGTTACGTGGATCCGGTGTTCGTTGGGACTTGCGTAAAAACGAGCCCTATGATGCTTATTCAGAGGTCAAGTTTCAAGGAGTTGTCGGCAGGACAGGAGACTGCTATGATCGTTATCTTGCTCGTGTGGAGGAAATGAGACAATCACTTAGTATAATATACCAGTGTTTGAATCAGATGCCAAAAGGCAGTATTAAGGTTGACGATGCTAAGATCAGTCCTCCAGCTCGTACAGAGGTAAAGCAGAGTATGGAAGCTTTAATCCACCATTTTAAATTATATACTGAGGGCGTTTCTGTACCTGCAGGTGAAACTTATACAGCTACAGAAGCTCCTAAAGGTGAATTTGGTGTTTATCTAGTTTCTGATGGTAGTAACCGTCCATATCGGTGTAAGATTAAGGCTCCTGGATTCTCTCATCTTCAAGGGTTAAATCTTATGGCTAAATCCCATATGTTAGCTGATGTTGTGACCATTATTGGTACACAAGACATCGTTTTTGGAGAGGTAGATCGTTAGGTTGTTTATACGTATACCAGAATTAAATCTTAAGACATCTTTTCTTAGTAAGGAGAGCGAAGTTTAGGCACTTACTCTGGGTATTACGCAATTCGGGAGATGACGCAGCGGTAGCGTGTTCGCTTTGGGAGCGAGAAGTCATAGGTTCAAATCCTATTCTCTTGATTTAGCCTACTCGCCCAGCACAGTAATTTTCTGGCTCCGATTGGTTTTTTTCTTTTAGTATTGAAATACCCGTTTAATGGTTTATCTT